TTAGGGCTCAATATAATTTGAGCGACAAAAAAAAATCATATTTAGGTAAACCACCTTGAATCTACTGCAGAGTGGTAGATCTTGGATCCAAGGTATAACCCTTTGTGACTGAGAAATATAAAGACGAAAAAGACCAATGAAATCTAGTTTCAAGGTTGTATTTAATGGTAAAGTTTGATTCCCATTAAACCCCCGAAATAAATATTTAACGAGTTTTTCCGTTTGTTTATATCCTATGCGTCTTCGTTTGGGTTATATCTTATGTGTCTCCTTTTGGTGGCTCTCAGCCTGAGTTATATTAAGTTATATTATGATGGCCACAGGGCCGCCCCTATGGTCCAGTGGTTAAGACATCTCTCTTTCACGGAGAAAACGAGGGTTCAAGTCCCTCTGGGGGTATACAAAACTCAAGACTATAGGAGCGGGATTTCCTATCAAGTGATCTATATTTGTCAAGTCCTTCTATTAGTCTACTTAGTGGGACTTTCTATTTTATATCAAGTGATATATATTTGTAAAGTCTGCCTGGGAAACGAAAGGAAGTGGCTTATGGAACGTCTAAAATAAATTAGACGCTGGGTCGATGCCCGAGTGGTTAAAGGGGACGGACTGTAAATTCGTTGACAAGATGTCTACGCTGGTTCAAATCCAGCTCGGCCCAACAATTCGCCAATCTACTTGATAGAACCCTTAAGAAATACCTGACCTGATACAAGAGAATAAAAAAGAATCCAAATTTTCTGCAAGATCTCTTCTTATTTCCCTGGGATTGTAGTTCAATAGGCTAGAGCACCGCCCTGTCAAGGCGGACGTTGCGGGTTCGAGCCCCGTCAGTCCCGACGTATCCAATCCAATAAGTACATCAATTCGCCTCTCCATTTTCTGTCAAAGAAGGGACAGAGAGCAATTGAATTCCGAAGGGGTTTCCCCTCTTTTTTTTTCAGGATTCTATCGAAGAAAGAACAAACCCTAAACTAAAATGAAATGAAAAGAACTAAAATAGTGAAGTTGATAAAATATTCCATCTTTTCTCCCGCGACTAATATTTCTCATACTTCTTTTTCTTCCAAAGAAAATTGGATCATTAAAATTTAGAACCTAATTCCTCTCTTTTTCCACTTCGCTTGTATTGTTTGTTGGGGTTTTGTAGTTAATGGAAACGGACGGGTGGTTAGATGATACTTCAGTTGATGGTTCTACAAGGAAGACCTAAGGTAGGTTATAGAAAACAAAGAACAGAAAAAAAAGGATAAATAAATGAATTTTTGATTGGTCCGGGAATCCAATCTTGGATTCGATATGGATAAAGGATCTTCGTATGTTATACTATTCAATTCTCGACGACGAATTAATTTAATAGCTCAGATATTTTTATTCATGATATTGATCCGATTCAAAATCATCGATAGTTAATGTATTCATTGAATTGACAGGCGAAAAATTTATCATCTCTATGGGATTAAATCCCGAGTTATTGTGAAATAAAAAAACGATGAGATTATGGAAGTAAATATTCTTGCATTTATTGCTACTGCACTGTTCATTTTAGTTCCTACTGCTTTTCTACTTATAATTTACGTAAAAACAGAAAGTCAAAATAATTAATTACTTTAAATGAAACTTGACTTCTGAATTATTATTATTATCAATAGTTGAAGAAATCAAAAGAAAAGTATTCTATTTTTGCGTCTTAGATGAAATCCACGGGCTATAGTCGGCGGTATTCTATGAGATCCGAGAGTATGGTAAGTAAGAAATTGATTTCTTACTTACCATACTCTCTATTAGTGTTATAGTAGTATATAAAGTTATACTTGACTTTCTAATAAACTTGGTATACTATATTAGCTTCTATCTTCAATATATGTAGTTATTATTATCCATATATAGAATTGACGTAGGACCCAATTCTATTTCTTTGATCTATCTATTTATTCCGATTCCGATGAATCTCAAATAATTACTCTTTATAGACTACATTTCTCCACTAGAATCCAATGGAATTTAGAAATGAAGATATTTTTATTTGAAAATTTTTTCAATTTAAATAAAAAATGCGTTGCAGAACGATCTATAAAACAGTTTCATTCCTCAACTAAAGTAGGAGTGCTTCTAAAGTCCACTTCTTCCCCATACTACGAGTGAAAGGGAAAATGTAAAGACTACCATTAAAGCAGCCCAAGCGAGACTTACTATATCCATGTGAATTATGTCCCTTATCTCTATGATAGAATTATTCCATTATTGCTCACTAATAATAGTAGAATGAATGGTCCAGAGTCAAAAAAGGATTCTGGCAGAACACTATTGATGAACGAAAAAAAAAATCCATTTCAAAAATTCCTATATGATTTCTAATGATTTCTAATCGGGAAAGAATAAACACAAGTAAAATACACAATGACATTACAAAGGAATGTTAGTAATGGAATCTATTAATCAAATACGAGGGCCCCTTCCTTTTTTTTTCGTGCCCTTGAAAGTAAAAATAGATCATAGATCAATTGCTAGATCATAGATCAATTGCTTTGCTATTCGTCTATATATATGTAGATTACAGTATAGAAAGCACTTTCCCCAACTAGTAGTTGAATTATCCCGGCTATACAATGTAATTCAAGACCCAATCAGTAGACATTACATTAGCAGTAGAAGAGAATCGGGAAGTCTTGCTTCGACCATTATTTCTAATTTTTCCATTAGAATCTTTCTTTGATTTGAATTTTAGATTCAAAGATTTCCAATCTTTTTTTTACAAAATTCCCAGAACAGAATAAAAGAGCACAACAGAATAAGAAATTTCAATTCGTTTGTTGATGAGGCGGCACCCGGATTTGAACTGGGGAAAAAGGATTTGCAGTCCCCCGCCTTACCACTCGGCCATGCCGCCAAAACGATACACAATAGGAGAAAAAATTCCCCCCCCTTTTTTTTACTAGACTTTAGTTTATTGTACTTGCATATTGCATCCATTTTTTAATCCTTTTTCTAAATTTAGAAAAATTAGAAAAGAAACCTTTTATTGCCCTTTTGATTGTATTTGATCTACGCCTTCGATTGATTGTATAGTATCTCAAAACACACAATGCCGAAAAACTTCCACGGACTTTTGAAAAATAAAATGTGGATTTTCACTCAAAAAAGTCAAAATTTATGACAAAAGGGAACCATTAACTATTCCTTGACTGACAATTCGTGAATGATTCTGGGATTTGAATCTCAAATTTGGTTTGCCTAATGACATAAGAAAATACAAATTGATACATACTTAATTGATTGATTCTTTTGAATCAAAAATCCTTCTCAATTTCCATTATAATTATAACAAAAATTATAAGTATATGTAAACCCCAGAACGGAAATTGTTACACAGATACAAAATTGGCTATTTAGAGTATGTTGCCTATAAATAAAGGGAATTCGTTGGAAGAAAAAAAGGCCCGGCTGGGTATTGACCGGGCCAGGCCCAAAAGGCACTTCGAACAAAATAAAAGCAATAAGGTCTTCTTTATTTATCTTTCTATTTGGATCTTTCGAGCATCTAAATGGAATTGCTAATTATATAATAACGATAAAGAATGTGAAAGAAATACTTTCTTTAATCCTTACTTGATGTGTACTGTAACATAGTAATTATCTTTTTCGATTGGGAGAGATGGCTGAGTGGACGAAAGCGGCGGATTGCTAATCCGTTGTACGAGTTATTCGTACCGAGGGTTCGAATCCCTCTCTTTCCGTTTCCGTTGATGACTTTTTATTTTTTTCTTTAAAATTTTGCAAACCCCTTATTTCTTTTTTTCCTAGTTAAATGTGTGGAATAGCTAAAATCAAATCTTAAGAAAATTGTAAAATCAAGCAAGAAAAACAAAATTTTTATTTTATTCTTCACGTCCAGGATTACGTCCTGGATCATTGGATAGGAATCCAAAGATGAAGAGAGAAACAAAGAATATTACTACTGTGTAAACGAAAAGTTTGAGAGTAAGCATTACACAACCTCCAAGATCATTTTTTGAAAAAGAAAAACGAGAAAAGATAATAGATCCTCCATTTTTATATCACATATCCTATTTTGACACCAAGAAATGAATTCTAAAAATAGAAAAAAATGTTCAGAAATTCAAATGAAGTTGAAATTTGTAATAAGAGTCTTTGATTACCACAAATAACTTTCATACCCACAATTAGATATTGTAAGGGACCCTAATCTAATAGGGTATTTCGCCGGAAAAAGGATTAAAATTGGGAAATAGGACGAGCCTGATTTCTCGCGGCTATTCGAAATTTCAATGTTTGAATTGAAGGTTTATACTGTCAGACTTATTTGATCTTATCAATTGTTATAATTTTTCTCGAATAAATAATGATAATGAATTTTCTAGGATAGTGTTAAAATCTTATCGAAAACTTACAGCAGCTTGCCAAACAAAGGCTAAAAGAAAAAAGAACAGAGGTATGACTGGCATAACATCTACGATTGGATTCAAAAAAGCATAGGCTTCGGGCAATTTGGCGAAGAAAAGACTACTCGGATAAAGGGCAGAATTAAGACAGATCAAACTAAAGATATTAAGCATAACAGACATTTTTTTCGTCGAGATAATTGCATTTTGATTGAGTTATTGATATAAGGAAAAATGAAGAAAGTAGGGTAGACAAAAAAATCCTTCTTTTTCCGCTCAATCAAAAATCCTCCAATTCTCAAAGGAGAATAGAAGAAATCATACTTTCATACAATATCTTAATTGAATTATATGTAATGATCAATAAATCCAGTTGAATTATTATAGATATACACATTCCAAAATCCTAACACGAATCTATAATAGATTCTATAAAGAATAAAGATTTTCTCTAGATATTTGGACTGGAATTGACGAACACTTAATATCAATATTATTCTTTATTATTATTATATTAATTAGTGTGCAATAAAAAAAGGAAATGGGGCGTAGCCAAGCGGTAAGGCAACGGGTTTTGGTCCCGCTATTCGGAGGTTCGAATCCTTCCGTCCCAGAGCATATCCATCCATTGTATCCTAATACTTCTTTTTTGTTCAACAAGGTTCTGTTTCAAGGTCTAATATTGGAATAGAATATTATTCCTCTTTTATTTTATATTTTTTCACAACACAAACTGAACTAAATCGAGTTCAAAATCCTTTTGTGACCCAGATAAAGATAAGATGGGGCATAGATCATAGTTGCAGAAAGATTACTTAACCTCAGGTTAAACAAAATATGAAAAGAAAATACATATAAAACGAGGAAGTGCTTAGCCTATAGGTATGTATTGTTATCCTATTTCAGTGACAATAGTCTTTTTATTTTTGTGAAAAAGAAATTGCATCCCTAAAATAGTAAAATTGAAATATTTAACAATGATATTTCTTTTTTTTGTTCAATGTATTTAGCTTATTTACTTTATTTACTTTACATCATTTCATTGACAATTCCATTCGAAAAAAAAAGCAAAGATTTCTCTTTCTTATTCTTATGTTCTTATGATGATGATAAGAAAATCAAAAAAGGGAGTCTTTACTATAAAACTTTACTCAAATAATGATGTAGATAGAAAGTAGGAAACTTTTTCAAATATCAAGTATCAAGATTTCTAATTTGGAATCATTCCTTATAGGTTCCATCTTTGGGAAGTTGAAAATGGATCAGTCTATCTTATTGAGTCACTTCAAGAAGCAGAGTCAAATAGAATTTCCTTATTCGTGTGATGCTAGTTATGTTATTTCTATATTTTATTTTGATTTGATTTCTGTATATTTCTCTTAGATATTAGATATTTTTTTGCGAGATATATTTATAGAAAATTAGAAAAATGTTCATCAAAATAAAAATGTTCCATTCATACAAAAAAAGCCGAGGTCTTGCTAATTTTTCTGAAGAAAAATATTTCTTATTTATAAAAATAAATTATTATCTATGTAGAAAATAAGAAATATAAATGACTTTGTCTCTGTACTGATTGAACCAATGACTATTCATGATTCCATAATTGAATCAATTCCATACTGGTTCCAAATTCGAGGAATGTTATGGTAAAACTTCGTTTAAAACGATGTGGTAGAAAGCAACGTGCGACTTGAAGGACACGATCCCGTGTGGATTCTTATCCACCATTTTATATTAGGAATGAAGGTGCTCTTGGCTCGACGTCATTTGTTCTATTCTACTATAACTCTTCTTTTTTTTATTGGGTTATAATGTAAATAGTTCATGATGGAGCTCGAGTAGAAAGTATTGATTAATTTCTCAGGGGCAACGATCTAGGGTTAATGCCAATTAATAAATTGGAACAACTTCGTAAGTATATCTTCTATCTTCTATAATTAATATAGATAATAGAAATCAAAAGGATCCGATTCGAGCAAATTTGAAAAAAAAATTGTTGGAACGACTAAACCTTTTTCAATCCACAGTGTATCACGCACGAATCAACCGTTGGTATGATTCTTTGATAGAAAGAAATCACAAAAGGGGTATGTTGCTACCATTTTGAAAGGATTAAGAAGCACCGAAGTAATGTCTAAACCCAATGATTTAAAACAAAGATAAAGGATCCCAGAACAAGGAAACACCACTTTAATTGTCTCACGGATCCGAATAAAGAATCCAAATCCAAATATATTTTAAACGAGACAAAAAGGGTGGGTTAAAGACCACTCAATAAAAAAAATAGATTCAAAATTAAAGAAAAATCTTTCAAATTTTTGAATTAAATATTGAACTTGAGTTATGAGTACAAATGATTTTTTTTCAGGAAGAAAGCGAAATAAAAAAGACTATACTATGACTATGAGTTTAATTTAATTATTTAATTATAGAATAATTTAATTTATTTTATATGGATTCCTTTCCTATTTATTCTAATTTTATCCATAGACAAAATTTCGAATCATTTTTTCTCGAGCCGTACGAGGAGAAAACTTCCTATACGGTTCTAGGGGGGGTTCTTTTTCATCTACATCTATCCCGATGAGCCGTCTATCGAATCGTTGCAATTGATGTTCGATCCCGAAGAGAAGGAAGAGATCTTCGGAAAGTGGGTTTTTATGATCCGATCAAGAATCAAACTTATTTAAACGTTCCCGCAATTCTCTATTTCCTTGAAAAAGGTGCTCAGCCTACAGAAACTGTTCAGGATATTTTAAAAAAGGCAGAGGTTTTTAAGGAACTTGGCTCTAATCAAAACAAATTCAATTAATTAAATTAAGGAAATAAAAACTAAGGGTAGGATAGTGATTTCTATATCATTTTGGATATCTTTTCTATACTTTGTTTTTTTATTTCCTTCTTTTCTTGCTCTATTCGTATCTATTTATCATATCATTGATAATTGATAATAATAATTTTCTAAGGAAAACCTTATTTGATTTATCCTCACAAAATAGCAAATTCCTGCAATTGGGTAGTTTTCATTCGAACTCTAATACCAAGTAAGAAACAAGGACTCGAAGTTATTCTATATAGATTCACTACACTATTG